GCTACTGATAATAATGATCCACATAAAAGAGCTGCATAGCCCAATATCATCATACTTACATGCATCATTAACCATTGGGATTGGAGAGCAGGTACTACTATTTCGGATTGATGCATTTCAGTTAAAAGACCCGAAGTAGCAAAGCCTTGGGTAAAAATAGTACTTGGCGCGGTTATTGTGCTTAAATAATTTGTATGTTTTTTAAAATACGGAACCATATGAATAACGGAGAAACTCCATGAAAGAAAAATTAATGATTCATATAAATCACTTAACGGGAAATGTCCCGAATAAATCCAACGAGTGACTAATAATCCTGTTATACAGAAAAAAGTAGCTATCATGCCTTTTTCTGACGAATCATATAGTCCTACGATTTCATCGACCGATAAGCTTATCAAAAAAATAGTAATTACTATTGAAATGATCGAAAAGGATATATGAGTTAATATATGTTCTAAGGTGGAAAATATCATAAATTTTTTATTATTAAAATGAAAAAGTGGGGTAAACCAATTCTACGGAATTGAAATCAGGAATTGAATTTATTATAGGACTTATTCCATTTGTTTTAGAAGATGCCATGCCGCCACTCGGACTCGAACCGAGATGCTCTAGCACTGCTTCCTAAGAGCAGCGTGTCTACCGATTTCACCATAGCGGCGTACTCGAAATAATAATAGATTATTATTATTTAATCGTCGAGATTGAAGGAGTCAATTCCATATTTTTTTTTTCATTTTCATTCAAAGTGATGAGAAAAAACTCGTTTCGTTTCAATATGGATTGAAGCGTTCCCCATAAAAATCTTTATTATCATTTTTTTTTTTTTAATTTCTCATTTATCTGATTTTAAAAATCGAAGATGCACTTTTTTTATCAATGAACAAAAAAAGTCTTTTTATGGATCACAGTACAGTGTGACATTCAAAATTTTTTTATTTAACTATTTGTAGAGCTTTATATTAACCCTTAGGTTGGTTTTTCGTCATGTAAAGAATTTTCTTTAGGATTTCGAAAACTAATTCGATATTGGCCTGAACTGAACATTTTGTCTAAGAAAAAACTTTTTTTGTAATTTTCTTATTTATTATGATGATATGACAGATAATTGTACCGATGAGGAAAATAAGAATCCCCACCGGATAAAACATATTCAAAAAAAAGTGAAACCTTGTATCTTTTTTTTTTTTTAAAAAAAAAGTACCATTTTCAGATTAAGATTAGTTAATCTAGTGTTTGACTATTTAATTGTCGTACAAAAAAAACTTTTTGAATTCCCGGTAGAAAGAGACTTCGCTAAGGAAAAAGCTTTCAACGCTGCCCGATATACCTTCTTTTTCCAAATGTTTTTGCGAATACGTTTTTTTGATATAGAAGTACTTTTTTTTGGAACTGCCATTAAAAATTTGAAAAAAAGTTATTCATTTCTCTAGTTGAATGTGAAAGACATCTATTGGTCAAACAATTCCATTTTTTCTTTTTTTTATATCTCTCTCTGTCTATTTTCGTCGTGCGATATTTATACATGTAACAAAATACACCGAAAAGTTCAAAAAAAACCAATCCTTACCTAACAAATTCCAAATTACTGAAATTACTTTAGTTTTTTATTAGTTGGTCAAACTCAAAAGAAAAAGAAAAGAATGAGTACACATTTTTTTTTTTTTTTTTTATTGGAATTAAACTAGTAGTTAATCAAAGAATACATGATTTTCTAAAAGTTATCTTAGTAATTTCGTCTTTTCTTTTAATTCTATTTCTTCTCCCTGGTATTGAAAGAAAAGTGTGGGATATTCTAGCGTTTTCTACAAAGAAAAAAAATATCTTTTATTCGAATGGAGTATAATCAGTTCTATCATGAATTAGTTAATGATTATGAATAAACGAACTAATAAAAAAAACGAGTTCTTTTTTTTATTGCGCCCGTTTTGGTATGGACCATCCTATTATTTCTATCAAAATAAAGTAATGTATTAACGACTCGATTTTGGTGTAATTATTTGCTTTATGCATATAAATTATCGTAATACGTAATAATAATTGAATTTTTTTCTTCATTTTCATAAAAATTTTACTTAATATTCAATATTAATAAAAAAATTTTACTTAATAACTTAATATTCAATATTAATAAAATGAATTATTGTCTTATTTCATTTTAAATATAAATAGTAACTTGATCATATTCATATCATTTGACCAATTCTAACTTCTTGATTTGAATATTTGAAATATTGGTTAAAGAAGAAAGATTCAGAATAATTAGGAATAGAAAATTCGATTTAAGTATTCCATATCTTGATTTTTTATTGAACCTATAAAAAGATATAAGAGCCGGTGAATTATAAAGAATTAATTAAAAATAAAAAGGTTTTTTTATGGAATATACATATCAATATTCATGGATTATCCCCTTCATTCCACTTCCAGTTCCTATGTTAATAGGAGTGGGACTTCTACTTTTTCCAACGGCAACAAAAAATCTTCGCCGTATGTGGGCTTTTCCTAGTATTTTCTTGTTAAGTATAGTTATGATACTTTCGGTCTATCTATCTATTCAGCAAATAAATAGAAGTTTTATCTATCAATATGTATGGTCTTGGACCATTAATAATGATTTTTCTTTAGAGTTCGGTCACTTAATAGATCCACTTACTTCTATTATGTTAATATTAATTACTACTGTTGGAATTTTGGTTCTTTTTTATAGTGACAATTATATGTCTCATGATCAAGGATATTTGAGATTTTTTGCTTATATGAGTTTTTTCAATACTTCCATGTTGGGATTAGTTACTAGTTCGAATTTGATACAAATTTATATTTTTTGGGAATTAGTTGGAATGTGTTCTTATCTATTAATAGGTTTTTGGTTCACACGACCTAGTGCGGCGACTGCTTGTCAAAAAGCCTTTGTAACGAATCGTGTAGGCGATTTTGGTTTATTATTAGGAATTTTAGGTCTTTATTGGATAACCGGTAGTTTTGAATTTCGGGATTTGTTCCAAATATTGAATAACTTGATTTATAATAATGAGGTTCCTTTTTTATTTCTTACTTTGTGTGCCTTTCTTTTATTTGCAGGTGCAGTTGCGAAATCGGCACAATTCCCCCTTCATGTATGGTTACCTGATGCCATGGAAGGCCCTACTCCCATTTCGGCTCTTATACATGCCGCTACTATGGTAGCAGCGGGCATTTTTCTTGTAGCTCGACTTCTTCCTCTTTTTATAATCATACCTTACATAATGAATTTAATATCTTTAATAGGTATAATAACAGTATTATTAGGAGCTACTTTAGCTCTTGCTCAAAAAGATATTAAAAGAGGTTTAGCTTATTCTACAATGTCTCAATTGGGTTATATGATGTTAGCTCTAGGTATGGGGTCTTATCGAGCCGCTTTATTTCATTTGATTACTCATGCTTATTCAAAAGCATTGTTGTTTTTAGGATCCGGATCAATTATTCATTCAATGGAAGCTATTGTTGGATATTCTCCAGATAAAAGTCAGAATATGGTTCTTATGGGAGGTTTAAAAAAGCATGTACCAATTACAAAAACTGCTTTTTTAGTAGGTACACTTTCTCTTTGTGGTATTCCCCCCCTTGCTTGTTTTTGGTCCAAAGATGAAATTCTTAATGATAGTTGGTTGTATTCACCTATTTTCGCAATAATAGCTTGTTCCACAGTAGGATTAACCGCATTTTATATGTTTCGAATCTATTTACTTACTTTTGAGGGACATTTCAATGTTCATTTTCAAAATTACAATGGTCAAAAAATTAGTTCCTGCTATTCAATATCTCTATGGGGAAAAGAAGTGCCAAAAACGATTAAAAATCATTTTTGTTTATTAAGTTTATTGACAATGAATAATAATGAAAGGGCTTCTTTTTTTTCGAATAAGACATATCAAATTGATGGTAATGGAAAAAACAGGATACGCCTTTTTATTACTATTACTCATTTTGTCACTAAAAATACTTTCTCTTATCCTCATGAATCGGACAATACCATGTTATTTTCTATGGTTATATTAGTGCTATTTACTTTGTTTGTTGGGGTCGTAGGAATTCCCTTTTCTTTTAATCAAGAAGAAATTCATTTGGATATATTATCTAAATTGTTAAATCCGTCTATAAACCTTTTACATCCGAATTCAAATAATTCGGTGGATTGGTATGAATTTGTGACAAATGCAAGTTTTTCTGTCAGTATAGCTTTTTTCGGAATATTTATAGCGTCTTTTTTATATAAGCCTATTTATTCATCTTTACAAAATTTGAACTTACTAAATTCATTTTCTAAAAGGGGTCCTAATAGAATTTTAGGGGACAGAATAAGAAATGGGATATATGATTGGTCATATAATCGTGGTTACATAGATGCTTTTTATACAATATCCTTAACTCAGGGTATAAGAGGACTAGCTGAACTAATTCATTTTTTGGATAGACGAGTAATTGATGGAATTACGAATGGTTTCGGTCTTACAAGTTTCTTTTTCGGAGAAGGTATCAAATATGTAGGGGGCGGTCGCATCTCTTCTTATCTCTTATTGTATTTATTGTTTGTATTAATTTTTTTATTAATTTATTCCTTTTTGTATTTTTTAAATTTGAATTTTTTATAACTTCTATTTTTTTTTCAACAAAAAAAAATGAAATTCTTATTCGATTTAATGGTCTTATTCTATTTAATAGTTGGAATAATTAATTTCTTAAATAATTAATTTAAATAATTAATTTCTTATTTAATTATTTAATTTATTTTTTTCAAACCATAAAAAAAATGGATCTTCTTGAAATATTTCTAACTTCGAATTCTCTTTATTTTTATTCCTATCCATATAAGAAGTTTTATAAACTTGGCTATCTTTATAGAATGTCTCTTGAAAGTTGAATTCATCCCTTGTTTTTTCCTTTTCATTCACTCGGATCTCTTCCCTTTCATCGATTTTGTCCGGATCCTCCTTTTCTTCCGAAAAAAGAGA